AAAATTATTCCGATGGTCTCCAAGAAGATAAAAAAATAAGAGACTGTATCAAGAATTATGTACAAAAAAATATGAGAATATCTTCTGGTGTCGAGGGAATTGCACATATAGAAATTCAAAAAAAAATGGATCTCATTCAGGTCATAATATATATGGGATTTCCGAAATTCTTAATTGAAGATAGGCCGGGAAGAATCGAAGAATTACAGATGAATGTACAAAAAGAACTCAATTGTGTGAACCGAAAAATCAACATTACTGTTACAAGAATTGCAAATCCTTATGGACACCCTAACATTCTTGCAGAATTTATAGCCGGGCAATTAAAGAATAGAGTTTCTTGTCGAAAAGCAATGAAAAAGGCTATTGAATTAACTGAACAGGCAAATACAAAAGGAATTCAAGTGCAAATTGCAGGGCGTATTAACGGAAAAGATATTGCACGCGTAGACTGGATCAGAGAGGGCAGGGTTCCTCTACAAACCATTGGAGCGAAAATGGATTATTCTTCCTATACAGTTCGGACTATCTATGGGGTATTAGGAATCAAAATTTGGATATTTATAGACAAAGAATAATTAAGAATAATATTTTACTTGTCTTTAGATTCTATTTCGAGATATAACAAAAAATTCTTTCATTTTTGACGTTCAATCAAAAAAAATGAGCAGTTCTAAATTCTATAAGGTTAAATAAAAATTTGATTGATCATTTGATTTGCTATGCTTAGTGTGTGACTCGTTGGTTTTTTTAAGATTAGGATTCACAAAATGGCCCAGACCGGCCCATAGTATGAACGACTAACTCTAAGACTAATAATCAACTCATCGTTTCGTATTATCTGGATCCAAGAAATCAGTCAAGATATGATATATCAGTCATATCATTATAGCAACTGAAAGCTTATTTTGCATAATCAAAGGAAAAACCAATCTGATTATGAGTATAAGTTGTGAAGCGAAATATAACAAGTAGACAGATAAATGGAAGGATGAGAGAAAGAGAGAAAAAGAAAGAGTAATGATATATGATTCCTATATGTAAGGTCTATGAGTCATCTCATAAATAAAAAAAAAAAAAACAATGTAATAAGGCATCAATGCGGATTCATCCCTAATTAGATGAATATCTGTTCATCGAACAAAAAATCAAGCAAGAGCCTTGAGTCAATAAAGACTGAGAAGATTGATTCAAGAAAAAATGAAGCAATTTGATTGGAGGCTCCATTGTCAAATTCAGACCTAACCATTAATCGAGAAGCGATGGGAACGACGGAACCCGTAAATGCAGAGGATTCTCTTAAAAATGAAAACGAATCCTAATGATTCATGGGTGGGATGGCGGAACAAACCAGAGACCAATTCATTTCTTTTTATTCGAAATCTGAGAGGTCATGAGATAACCCGACAATTCAAATAGATATTGAAAGAGTAAATATTCGCCCGCGAAAGTTTTATTGGATTACTCATGTTGATCCAATATGAAATGAATATGATTCAAAATGCAAAACAAAATAAGCATTCCTTATAACAAGACATTAATTATCTATATAGAAATAAAATCCAGATTGAATTCTATATATTCATATTCAAATAAAATATACAAATTTATAATAGATTGAATGAAATCTTATCTTAAAGAATCCCATGATTCAATCTATTATTTATTAACTATTATTTATTAAATAAAACTAAATTTTATTTATTAAAACCGTTTTAATGATTTTTTGCGAGGAGCTGGATGAGAAGAAACTCTCATGTCCAGTTCTGTAGTAGAGATGGAATTGAGAAAAAGGCATCAACTATAACCCGAAAAGAACCAGATTCCGTAAACAACATAGAGGAAGACTGAAAGGAATATCTTGTAGCGGTAATCGTATTTGTTTCGGCCGATATGCTCTTCAAGCACTTGAACCTGCTTGGATTACATCTAGACAAATAGAAGCCGGCCGACGCGCAATGACACGAAATATACGACGGGGTGGAAAAATATGGGTACGTATATTTCCAGACAAACCAGTTACAGTAAGACCTACAGAAACACGTATGGGTTCGGGGAAAGGATCTCCCGAGTATTGGGTAGCTGTCGTTAAACCTGGTAGAATCCTTTATGAAATGGGTGGAGTGGCCGAAAATATAGCCAGAAAGGCTATTTTAATCGCAGCATCAAAAATGCCTATAAAAACTCAATTCATTATTTCAGGATAGGAATATAGAAAACCAAGAGAAAGAGGTCTTAGAAATTAAAAAACAATTGTAGATTTTCTTTTTTTGACAAACAATATTTCTTTTTTTCTTCGTCCTTTGTTGCATTGAAAGAAGAGATTCAAAAATGATTCAACCTCAGACCATTTTGAATGTAGCAGATAACAGCGGAGCCAAAAAGTTGATGTGTATTCGAATTATAGGAGCCAGTAATCGTCGGTATGCTCATATCGGTGACGTTATTGTTGCTGTGATCAAGGAAGCAATACCTAATACACCTCTGGAAAGATCAGAAGTGATCAGAGCTGTAATTGTACGTACTTGTAAAGAACTCAAGCGTGACAACGGTATTATAATACGATATGATGACAATGCTGCAGTTGTAATTGATCAAGAAGGAAATCCAAAAGGAACTCGTATTTTTGGAGCAATTGCCCGGGAATTGAGACAGTTAAATTTCACTAAAATAGTTTCATTAGCTCCTGAAGTATTATAAGTATAAGATGAGACTTCAATAGAATTCTCTATTTAAACGAAATTATTGAAATGATATAGATTTGTTGTGGATTATGTCTCAAGTAGATTATATTATGTCTTATGCATATACCTTTAATACTAATAAATAAAAAAACATGTTGATTATATCAAAATTTGGGAGAAAGAAGAATTTACGATGGGGAGGGACCCTATTGCTGAAATAATAACCTCTATACGAAATGCTGACATGAATAGAAAAGGAACAATTCGAATAGCATCGACTAACATCACCGAAACCATTGTTAAAATACTTTTACGAGAAGGTTTTATAGAGAACGTAAGAAAACATCAGGAAAGCAAGAAATACTTTTTTGTTTTAACCCTACGACATAGAAGAAATAGGAAAGGACCCTATCAAACTACTTTAAATTTAAAACGGATAAGTCGACCCGGTCTACGAATCTATTCTAACTATCAAAAAATTCCTAGAATTTTAGGCGGGATAGGTATTGTAATTGTTTCTACTTCTCGAGGTATAATGACAGACCGAGATGCTCGACTAGAAGGAATCGGCGGAGAAATTTTGTGTTATATATGGTAATCAATCCATTTAATATAATATCCGAATTTTATCCGAAACCTTCCTATTTGTGAAAAAAAAAGAAAAAGGCAAATTGTCTACTAATATGACTCCTCCTATCCTACATTAGTTGATACTTCAAAATACTTGAAATGAAAGAACAAAAATAAAAAAAAAATTATGAGGGTTTAATTACTTAATTTTTTCTCAATGGTATGATCAGGATTCCTTTCGATAATGAATATATGATTGTAGATTATGCTTTAGAAACGACCCAAAGAAGTTTTTTTTTTTTATACGTATACTATCAGTAGATAGGGTAAAAATTCAATTAAAATGAATTTTAAAAATTCATTTTAAAGTAAATAATTATGATTCAACCCCCCGGGGCATACATATATATAATTGTTAAAATCCCTAACAACGGTTAGAATAATTAGGTGTTTTTTCAACTTCAAGATTGCTTTCAGGGGGCTACATTTGAGGGTTAAAAAATTTCAAGAAACTTATTTTCTTCCAATGAATTCGAGATTAAAGAATAACAGCTATGAAAATAAGGGCTTCTGTTCGTAAAATTTGTGAAAAATGTCGGCTAATCCGCAGGAGGGGACGAATTATTGTAATTTGTTACAACCCGAGACATAAACAAAGACAAGGATAATTCTTCTAGTTAAAAAAAAAAGAGAGTCCTAAAGCAATCTTCCATTTTAAAGAAAACGATAAAGAAATAAAAATAGAAGATCTATTTTGACATGAAATGGATATATCCATAGATCTCTGACTTATTTTTATAAAATGATAAAATATGGCAAAACCTATACCAAAAGTCGGTTCGCGTAGGAATGCGCGCATTGGGTCACGTAAGGGTGCACGTAGAATACTAAAGGGGGTTATTCATGTTCAAGCAAGTTTCAATAACACCATTATTACTGTTACAGATGTAAGGGGTCGGGTGATTTCTTGGTCCTCTGCCGGTACTTGTGGATTCAGGGGTACAAGAAGAGGGACGCCCTTTGCTGCTCAAATCGCAGCAGGAAATGCTATTCGAGCAGTAGTGGATCAAGGTATGCAACGAGCAGAAGTTATGATAAAAGGTCCGGGTCTCGGAAGAGACGCAGCATTACGAGCTATTCGTAGAAGTGGTTTAGTATTAAATTTCGTACGGGATGTAACTCCTATGCCACATAATGGCTGTAGACCTCCTAAAAAAAGACGTGTGTAGGAATAAAAATAAAGACTAAAGAGATTTCAAGAGAAATAAATGATTTAATGAGTTGATCAAAGACAAAAAGAATATTACTATGGTTCGAGAGAAAGTAAAAGTATCTACTCGTACACTACAGTGGAAGTGCGTTGAATCAAGAATAGATAGTAAACGTCTTTATTATGGACGCTTTATTCTATCTCCACTTATGAAAGGCCAGGCCGACACAATAGGCATTGCGATGCGAAGGGCTTTGCTTGGAGAAATAGAAGGAACATGTATTACACGCGCAAAATCTGAGAAAGTACCACATGAATATTCTACCATAGCAGGTATTCAAGAATCAGTGCATGAAATTTTAATGAATTTGAAAGAAATTGTATTGAGAAGTAATCTGTATGGAACTCGCAAGGCGTTTATTTGTGTCAAGGGTCCTGGATATGTAACTTCTCAAGACATCATCTTACCACCCTCTGTGGAAATAATTGATAATACACAGCATATAGCTATCCTAACAGAACCAATTGATTTGTAT